CCATTTTGATAATAAATCTATAGAAATTTCTCCTTGATTAAAAGGAATCCCTATAAGTCCAACAAACAAAGTAAACAATACCAATATAAACAATGGAAATAAGATAGTATTATCTGATTCATGGGGATACATAAAAGAATTTTTTTTTAATCTCGACTTGAAATTTTGCATTTTATTTATTACATTCTCATCAAATTTATATGGATTTTTAAAAAAGAAAGAAAAATTATCATCACTTTTTATTCCAGGTAAAAATGCATTTTTTTTATCCCCTTTGGATGCTTCTTTTCCCCATAAAGAAATTGAATAAAGCGAACTGTTTGAAATTGCACTATAATTCTTTAAATACACATGTAAATTACCTTCAAAAGTAAGTAAATACATCCGGAACATATAAAATGAGGTTAATCCTGCTGTGAAAAAAGCTATTAGTGCAAAAAAAGGTGAATACAACCAACTATCATTAATAATTTCATCTTTAGACCAAAAACAAGCAAGAGGGGGAATACCACAAAGAGAAAGTGTACCTAATAAAAAAGTTATTTTTGTAATTGGAACATATCGTGTTAAACCTCCCATAAGAGCCATATTCTGACTTTTATCTGGCGAATACCCAACAAGAGGTTCCATTGAATGAATAATGGATCCAGATCCTAAAAACAATAAAGCTTTCGAATAAGCATGAGTAATTAAATGAAATAAAGCAACCCGATATGAACCGATACCTAAAGCTAACATAATATACCCTAGTTGAGACATTGTAGAATAGGCTAAACTTCTTTTAATATCTCTTTGAGCAAGAGCTAAAGTAGCACCTAAGGCTAGTGTTATTACACCTATCCAAGAAAAAAAATTCATTATATAAGGTATTACTGTAAAAAGAGGAAAAAGCCTAGCTACAAGAAAAATACCTGCTGCTACCATAGTAGCGGCATGTATAAGAGCTGAAATAGGAGTGGGTCCCTCCATAGCATCAGGTAACCATACATGAAGAGGAAATTGTGCGGATTTAGCAATAGCCCCGAGAAATAATAAGAAAACACATAAAGTGGCAAATAAAGAATTTACTTCATGATTCTGGATTAATTTAGTAAATGTTTCAAATAAATTTCGAAATTCAAAGCTACCTGTCATCCAATAAAAACCTAAGATTCCCAATAATAACCCAAAGTCCCCTACGCGGTTAGTTATAAAAGCCTTTTGACAGGCACTTGCTGCAGTAGGTCGAGTGAACCAAAAGCCTATTAATAAATAAGAACATACTCCCACTAATTCCCAAAAAATATAAATTTGTATCAAATTAGCACTAGTAACTAATCCCAACATGGAAGCATTAAAAAAATTCATATAAGTAAAAAATCTCAAATATCCTAGATCGTGAGACATATAATTATCACTATAAAGAAGAACCATGATTCCAACCGTAGTGATTAATATTAACATAATGGAAGTCAGTGGATCAATTAAGTATCCAAACTCTAAAGAAAAATCATTATTAATGGTCCAAGACCATATATATTGATAGACAAAATTTCCATTTATTTGGTGAATAGATAAAAGAAACGCAAAAAGCATAGCTATACTTAGAAATAAAACACTATAAAAAGCCCAGATACGACGAATTTTTTTTATTGCTGTTGGAACAAATAAAAGTCCAAATCCTATGGATATAGTGACAGTAATTGGAAGAAGAGGTATTATCCATGCATATTGATATATATGTTCCATAATAAAACAAACCCATTTAAAATTTTATTTTTTATTATAATAGTTTTAATAATTATATTATAATAATGATTTATAATCATGCTATTTTCAATATAAAAAAAATGAAATTTTTATTTTAATTAGAAGATTTTTAATTATTATCTAATTCAATGTCCAATATATATTTATAAAATTTCTATTTAATAGAAAGAATTTATACTTATTTATGGTAAATTCTATGATATTTCTTATTTTATATATTCGGTAATTTTTTGTTTAAGAAATTAATCACTTGTCTTAAATTCTTATTAGATATGTTTATGAATAAAAATTAAAGGTATAAATGTATTTTATTTCCATGTATGTAATAAAGAAAAAAAAAAAAAAGAGAAAAGAATAAAAAAATATTTTAAAATCTAAAAAAAGTAAAAATACTAGTATTATATTATATAATTATATTACATAATATATTATATATATATTATTATTAATAAAGTCTTCATATGTTAAGAAAAATTCTTTTATTATTCAAAAATAGGGATAATGAGAAAAAAAGAAGAATCAGTCAATACATGTCTTTCACATACAATAATAAAAAAATATCTTTATTATGGCAGTTCCAAAAAAACGTATTTCTCTATCAAAAAAGCGTATTCGTAAAAATATTTGGAAAAAAAAAGGATATTTGTCAGCAGTTAAAGCTTTTTCTTTAGCTAAATCCGTTTCAACGGGAAATTCAAAAAGTTTTTTTGTGCGATAAACAAATAAAAAGTTTTTAGGATAATTTCAATTTAAATAACTATAAAAAAAATTATAAAATGAGTAACTTACATTAATTAATGTTTTTTGTTTTTCAATTTAATAAAATCTAGAACTAGTTATTCTAATTCTAAAATTAGAATTCTTTGATCTAAAGAATCTCACGAATATTGTTAAACACAAACAAATCCTTCTAGTTCCCAAGTATCATTTTTTTTTTTTTTACTTTTTATCCAAGATCTTGGATAAAAAGTAAAAAAAAAAATGATACATGTACCAGATGGAAACGACTAGTATTATTATATTATTAAATTAATCGTTATTATATTTATTATTTCTGATCAATAAATAGAAAAAAATAAAAAAATTTCCTTATTTCATGGTAAAAAATTCATTCATCTCAGTTATTCCACAAGAAAAAGAAGAAAACAAAGGTTCTGTTGAATTTCAAGTATTAAATTTCACCAATAAGATAAGGAGACTTACTTTACATCTAAAATTGCACAAAAAAGATTTTTTATCTCAGAGAGGTCTTCGAATTATTTTGGGCAAGCGTCAACGATTATTAGCTTATTTGGCAAAGAAAAATAAGATACGCTATAAAAAATTAATAAGTCAGTTAAATATTAGAGAGCAAAAAAGGCGTTAATCTAATTAAAAATTTATTTATTTTCTAAATTTCAATTTATTTTATTATTATTGATTATTTCATTAAAATATTATTATTAGAATTCCTATATATAATAATTAGTGTATTTTTCATTTTGATGAACCTCCTTTTGAAAAATTCATGAAATAATGAATTGGAGAAAAAATATATGACTATACCAGCTACGAAAAAAGATTTCATGATAGTCAATATGGGTCCTCAACACCCATCAATGCATGGTGTTCTTCGGCTGATCATTACTCTTGACGGTGAAGATGTTATTAATTGTGAACCGATATTGGGTTATTTACATAGAGGGATGGAAAAAATAGCCGAAAACCGAACGATTATACAATATCTTCCTTATGTAACACGATGGGATTATTTAGCTACTATGTTTACAGAAGCTATAACTGTAAATGCACCAGAACAATTGGGAAATATTCAAGTGCCACAAAGAGCTAACTATATTAGAGTCATTATGCTAGAATTGAGTCGTATAGCCTCGCATTTGTTATGGCTTGGACCTTTTATGGCAGATATTGGTGCACAGACTCCTTTTTTTTATATTTTTAGAGAGAGAGAATTTATATATGATTTATTTGAAGCTGCTACAGGTATGCGAATGATGCACAATTATTTCCGTATTGGAGGAGTAGCTGCAGATCTACCTTATGGCTGGATAGATAAATGTTTGGATTTCTGCGATTATTTTTTAACGGGAGTTGCCGAATATCAAAAACTTATCACACGAAACCCCATTTTTTTGGAACGAGTTGAGGGAGTGGGTATTATTGGTGAGGAAGATGCAATAAATTGGGGCTTATCAGGACCTATGTTACGATCTTCCGGAATTCAATGGGACCTTCGTAAAATTGATGATTATGAGTGTTATAATGAATTCGATTGGGAAATTCAATGGCAAAAAGAAGGAGATTCTTTAGCTCGTTATTTAGTACGAATCAATGAAATGACGGAATCTATAAAAATAATTCAACAGGCTCTGGAAGGAATTCCGGGGGGACCCTATGAAAATTTGGAAATACGACGTTTTGATAGAGCAAAGAATTCCGATTGGAATGATTTTGAATACAAATTCATTAGTAAAAAACCCTCACCTAATTTTGAATTATTGAAACAAGAACTTTATGTGAAAGTAGAAGCACCAAAGGGTGAATTAGGCATTTTTCTGATAGGAGATCAAAGTGTTTTTCCCTGGAGATGGAAAATTCGTCCGCCAGGTTTCATCAATTTGCAAATTCTTCCTCAGTTAGTTAAAAGGATGAAATTGGCTGATATCATGACAATACTAGGTAGTATAGATATCATTATGGGAGAGGTTGATCGTTAAAATGATAATAGATATGACAGAAATAACAACTATCAATTCTTTTTCTGGATCAGAATTATTAAAAGAATTCTATGAATTTATATGGATTCTTGTACCTATTATTATCTTGATATTAGGAATCACAATAGGTGTACTTGTAATTGTGTGGTTAGAAAGAGAAATATCAGCAAGCATACAACAGCGTATTGGACCTGAATATGCCGGACCTTTAGGAATTCTTCAAGCTTTAGCAGATGGAATAAAATTACTTTTTAAAGAGGATATTCTCCCGTATCGGGGAGATATTCGATTATTTAGTCTTGGACCCACTATAGCAGTGATATCGACTTTACTAAGTTATTTAGTAATTCCTTTTGGATATAATCTTGTTTTATCTGATTTCAGTATAGGTGTTTTTTTATGGATTGCCATTTCTAGTATTGTTCCTATTGCGCTTCTTATGTCAGGATATGGATCCAATAATAAATATTCTTTTTTGGGTGGTCTACGAGCTGCTGCTCAATCTATTAGTTATGAAATACCTTTAACTCTATGTGTATTATCAATATCTCTACGTGTGATTCGTTAAAACATAAATATCTTTTACCTTCTTACTTTATTTTTATTTTAGAAAAAAGATTGAATTTTTTGAATGATTATTCTAATTTTTTTATTTTTTATTCAATCTTTAGGTGACTGAGTTCAACTAGATAGTTATATGAGTGAAATAAAACAGCTTAAAAATTTTGCAGTAATAAAATAAAATCTCATTCCTTATGTACAAGTGTAAAGTAGAAATAAGTATAAACAGTATAAACTGTTTACCCCAAGACTGAGATTTTTTAATTAATTAGCATGTCTTGAAGCGGGTGCAAAAGATCAAGCGTATGGCATTTTCTTGTTACCATACTAGGATCCATCAAAAATTAGTGAATGAGTTAGAAACACCAAAATACACAAAGGATTAGTAATATAGATAATGTAAAGTATCGAAAGAGATATTTTTACATAAAAAGAATCATAATAAAGGCTTTAAGTTAGTAGAAACGATCAAGCAGTACTTATCCATAATTCCGATCTAGAGTATACTCCTATTCACTGATTAACGAAATGACTATCCAGAACGAATTAATCCTTTTTCTTTTTTTCAGAGTAACCTCTCTTCTCAGAAACAAGAATAGGAACAAAATAAATAATGAAATATAGAATAAAACAAATAAATAAGAAAGGATTCCTATTTATTCTGTTTTTCTACATCTACATGGAATTTTTATCATGATTCATGAAAAAGTCTATAACTTTTTTTGCAATAAAAAGATATGGGTTGAAATATCCATCGATACAACAAGTATTTTATTGAAAGAAAATTTTAAATTATTACTGAACAAAGAAAAATTTTTTATTTATAAAGAAAGGGAATGAGATCAATTCGGAAGCCCTTTTGCTTTTTTTTTTATTTGAGCAGACCGAATTTCATCGGTCTAATTTTGGACTTTTCGATATTTTTTTATTATATCTATCCTCTTTTTATTATATCCATTCTCCCATGTTAATAGATGATACAGAATTAATGTTACTATCGAATTAGTTCTTACATTTATTTGTGGCCATATAGGAGCCGTATGAAGCGGAGGTCTCACGTACGGTTCTGGAATAGGGGTGGGAACAGTGATGTTATCATCGACTATAATTATCTAACAGTTCAAGTACAGTTGATATAGTTGAAGCCCAGTCAAAATATGGTTTTTGGGGGTGGAATTTGTGGCGTCAACCTATCGGATTTATAGTTTTTATAATTTCTTCCCTAGCAGAATGTGAAAGATTGCCTTTTGATTTACCAGAAGCGGAAGAAGAATTAGTAGCAGGTTATCAAACGGAATATTCAGGTATCAAATATGGTTTATTTTACGTTGCTTCTTACTTAAATTTATTAGTTTCTTCATTATTTGTAACCGTTCTTTACTTAGGCGGATGGAATTTTTCTATTTTATTTATTTCTGAACTTTTTGGAATAAATAAAATAGATGGAGTTCTTGGAATGATAATAGGTATTTTTATTACATTAGTGAAAGCTTATTTGTTTTTGTTTATTTCTATTACAACAAGATGGACTTTACCTAGGATGAGAATGGATCAACTATTAAGTCTTGGATGGAAATTTCTTTTACCTATATCTCTGGGTAATTTATTATTGACAACTTCTTCTAAACTTATTTCTCTATAAATAAGGAAATATGATAAGAGTATTATAAATTAAGAACCTATCTCAAACAAGAGAAAGAAACATCAACTTATTTATTTCATAGATATCTACGATATGCTTCCTATGATAACTGGATTCATGAATTATGGTCAACAAACACTACGAGCCGCAAGGTATATTGGTCAGGGTTTCATGATTACCTTATCCCATATAAATCGTTTACCTGTAACTATTCAATATCCCTATGAAAAATTGATCACATCAGAACGTTTCCGTGGTCGAATTCATTTTGAATTCGATAAATGCATTGCTTGCGAAGTATGTGTTCGTGTATGTCCGATAGATTTACCCGTTGTTGATTGGCGATTAAAAACGGATATAAAAAAAAAACAATTGCTTAATTATAGTATTGATTTTGGAGTATGTATATTTTGTGGTAACTGTGTTGAGTATTGTCCAACAAACTGTTTATCAATGACTGAAGAATATGAACTTTCTACTTACGATCGACACGAATTGAATTATAATCAAATTGCTTTGGGCCGGTTACCGATACCTGTAATCGAAGATTACACAATTCAAGCAATTAAAAATTTTACTCAAAGCAAGATAGGTATAGACAAAAAGGAACCCGGTGAGTTAAAAAAGATTACTAAAGGAATAATTCAAAAAAAGTTTGATTTTTGATTAAATTACTTAATATTTACAAATAATAATTTTTGATTATTGAGAATCTTTGTTTAATTAAAAACGAGAAAATTTAAATTTATAAATGAGAGAATATTTTATTTGATTTAATTATACCGTCTAAGGTAAATATATTAAGATATATAATCTTAATAAAAATTTATTAATAAATTAATAATGTTAATATTTTTAAATAAAAAAATTAATAAAAATTATCGATATATAAAGTCTATTTTATAAATAAACTTTTAAAAATTTATAAATTTTCGGATTTACAAGATCGAATTAGTCAAAAAATCGTATCCATATTAATTTAAACTACATTAAAATTTAATTAAATCAGTAACATATCATATACAAGAAAAAAAAAAAGTAATTTTCTTTTTATCGGACTGTTTAATTTAATAAGGTCATGAAATATTTCAACTTTTTTTATACATAATGGATTTAATTGGACTAATACATGATTTTTTTGTAGTATTTCTTGGATTTGTTCTTATATTAGGAAGTATAGGAGTGGTTTTATTTACCAATCCTCTTTTTTCTGCATTTTCATTAGGATTGGTTCTGATTTGTATATCTTTATTATATATTTTATCGAATTCCTATTTTGTAGCTGCTGCGCAACTCCTTATTTATGTAGGGGCTATAAATGTATTAATTATATTTGCTGTAATGTTTACAAGGGGTTCTGAATACTCGATGGATTTCCATCTTTGGAGTGTTGGGAGTGGGGTCACTTCGCTGATTTGTACAAGTATTCTTTTTTCACTAATTACGACTATCTTGGAAACATCATGGTACGGAATTATTTGGACTACAAGGTCAAACCAAATTATGGAACAGGACCTCATAAGTAATGTTCAACGGATTGGGATTCATTTATCAACCAATTTTTTTCTCCCTTTTGAGCTTATTTCTATAATTCTTTTAGTTGCCTTGATAGGTGCAATTAGTATGGCTCGGCAATAAGAAGTATAAATTCTTATAATTAGAAATTTTAAATGAAAAAAAAAAAGTTTCTTGTTTTATAATGTATTATTATTTTTTTTCTAATTCAAATTAAGTATATTTTTCTATTTTTTTATTTATTTCTTATATATTTAAATGTAATATAAAAAAAGTATGTATAAAATAAAAAAAGGGTATAAGATAAGCGAAATTTCTAATTTAATAGAATATTAATATCTTATTTTATTTTGTTATTTTTTTAAAAAATTGAATAAATGTTTATTTATATTGAACTGAATTAAGATTGATAAGGAGTTAGTCAATGATGTTTGAACATGTACTTTTTTTGAGTTCTTATTTATTTTCTATCGGTGTCTATGGATTGATTACAAGTCGAAACATGGTTAAAGCACTTATGTGTCTTGAACTTATACTAAATTCGGTTAATATAAACCTTGTAACATTTTCAGATTTATTTGATAGTCGGCAATTAAAAGGAGATATTTTCTCAATCTTTATTATAGCTATTGCAGCCGCTGAAGCAGCGATTGGGCTAGCCATTGTTTCCTCAATCCATCGTAATAGAAAATCCACCCGTATCAATCAATCTAATTTGTTGAATAAATAGTAGTAATTGTATAATTTGATATATTCAATAATATAATATTTTAATGTATAATAAAAAAATTATTTATTCCTTTTTTTTTTTTTTTAATAATGTAGAATATTAATTTTAATATAAAATTAATAAAAATTTATAAATATGATAAATTCTTATTTTAAATATTGATTAATATTAACAAATTTCTATGCTTTTTCATTAGATTAGCATGTAGAATTTGTATTACATTGAAATAAAAATTAAAAAATATTGGATTTTTTTGTGAACACATCCAGAAAAAAATTAATTATAAAAATATTCTGGCAAACTACCGATTTATCTGGTATATACAATATATAAATTTATTATCATTACTTATTTTTTACCAGATCAAAAAATTTTTATTTCCTAAACTGGAATTTATAAACCAAATGTCACATTCAGTAGTAATTTATGATACATGTATAGGGTGTACCCAATGCGTACGAGCTTGTCCTACAGATGTATTGGAAATGATATCTTGGGATGGGTGTAAAGCTAACCAAATTGCTTCTGCGCCAAGAACTGAGGACTGCGTAGGTTGTAAGAGATGTGAATCCGCTTGTCCAACGGATTTTTTGAGTGTTCGTGTTTATTTAGGGAATGAAACAACCCGTAGCATGGCTCTAGCTTATTGATATAGTATAAAAAACTACACATTGAATCATTTGATTCCTACTTTTTTACCGACAAAAATCCGTACTAAGAAGAATAACTTTTCTTCAGTACGGGTTTTTTTGGTCAAAGCGTATCTTGTCTTTACCATGAGTTATTTTCCTTGGTTAACAATAATTGTTGTTTTGCCTATACTGACAGGTTCTTTTATTTTTTTTCTACCCCATAGAGGAAATAAAGTAGTTAGGTGGTATACTATATGTATATGTTTACTAGAACTCCTTTTAATAACTTATGTTTTTTGTTATTATTTCCAATTGGACGATCCTTTAATTCAATTGGAAGAGGATTATAAATGGATAAGTATTTTTGATTTACACTGGAGATTGGGAATCGATGGACTTTCCGTAGGACCCATTTTACTGACAGGATTTATCACTACTTTGGCCACTTTAGCAGCTTGGCCTATTACTCGGGATTCGCGATTGTTTTATTTCTTAATGTTAGTAATGTATAGTGGCCAAATAGGATCATTTTCTTCTCGTGACCTTTTACTTTTTTTCATCATGTGGGAGTTCGAATTAATTCCTGTTTATTTACTTTTATCTATGTGGGGGGGTAAAAAACGCCTGTACTCAGCTACTAAATTTATTTTATACACGGCAGGGGCTTCTATTTTTCTTTTAATAGGAATCTTAGGTATAGGTTTATATAGTTCCAATGAACCAACATTGAATTTTGAAACTTTAGCTAATCAATCATATCCCGCGGGGTTGGAAATTCTATTTTATTTTGGTTTTCTTATTGCTTTTGCTGTTAAATCACCGATTATACCGCTACATACGTGGTTACCCGATACTCATGGAGAAGCACATTACAGTACATGTATGCTTTTAGCCGGAATCTTATTAAAAATGGGAGCCTATGGGTTGATTCGAATTAATATGGAATTTTTACCTCATGCTCATTCTATATTTTCTCCATGGTTGGTAATAGTGGGAACAATACAAATAATTTATGCGGCTTCAACCTCTTTTGGTCAACGTAATTTAAAGAAAAGAATAGCTTATTCTTCTGTATCTCATATGGGTTTTATAATTATAGGAATCGGTTCTGTAACCAATATAGGGCTAAATGGTGCTATTTTACAAATACTCTCCCATGGATTCATCGGTGCTGCGCTTTTTTTCTTGGGTGGGACGAGTTGTGACCGAATACATCTTGTTTATCTTGATGAAATGGGAGGAGTATCTATCCCAATGCCAAAACAATTTACTTTGTTTAGTAGTTTCTCTATGGCTTCTCTTGCATTGCCAGGAATGAGTGGTTTTGTTGCTGAATCTTTAGTCTTTTTGGGGATAATAACTAGTCCGAAATACCTTTTAATGCCAAAAATCGTCATTCTTTTTATAATGGGAATTGGAATGATATTAACTTCTATTTATTTATTATCTATGTTACGTCAGATATTTTATGGATACAAATTATTTCATTTTTCAAACTCTTATTTTGTGGATTTTGGCCCACGAGAACTTTTTATTTCCATGTGCATTCTTTTTCCAGTAATAGGAATTGGTATTTATCCTGATTTGGTTCTCTCGCTATCAATTGATAAGGTACAAGCTATTCTTTTTAATTATTTTTATAGATAGTATGGATTTATAAAGTAAATAAAAATAATTAAAAAATTAGATGCTTTGAAAATTATTTATTTTTATTTTTGAGAACCATTTAATTTAAACCCTTTGTTGAGGGATTAAAATTAAATGGTTCTCAAAAAATCACACAAATTTTTTATATTGAAAGAATTTTCTAAATTATTTAAAAAGTAATTTATTTAATTAGATGGAAATGAGAATAAACCATAACTATGTAAACCTATTCCTAATAAATTTACTCCAAAATAACAAATCCAGATTATAAGAAATCCTATAGAAGCTACAATTGCCGAATTTGTACCTTGAAAACTTTTGTTTGTTCTGGTATGTAAATAAATTGCATATATGGTCCAAGTAATAAATGCCCAAGTTTCTTTAGGATCCCAATTCCAATAAGATCCCCACGCTTCGTTAGCCCATACTGCTCCAGAAAGAATGCCTATGGTTAAAAGGGTAAACCCCAGGCTAATGGCACGGTAACTCCAATAATCCAATTTTTGAGTTAATTGATATTTGTAATAGTTTCTAAACGAAATAAAAGACGTATTTTGAAAAACGATTTTTTTATCATTTAAGTTTATTTTATCAAAAAAAAAAGACTCTGTGTTGTTTTTACAAAAAATATGGATGTTTTTTCGAAATGTAATGACTAAAAATGCGATTGAAAATAAGGATCCAAATAAAAGAGCTGCGTAGCTTAATAACATCATACTTACATGCATCATCAACCATTGAGATTGTAAAGCAGGTACTAATATTGTGGATTGTTGCATTTGGGTTAAAAGACCTGAAGTAGTAAATCCTTGAATAAAGAGAGTACTTGGCGTAGTTATTGCACTTAAATAATTTTTGTTTTTATACTTTTTAAAGTGAGGAATAATATGAATAATGAAGAAACTCCATGAAAGGAACATTAATGATTCATATAAATTACTTAATGGAAAATGTCCTGAAGAAAACCAATGAATAACTAAAAATCCTGTTATAGATAAAAAAGTAGCTAGCATCCCTTTTTCTGAGGAATCACATAATCCTATGATTTCTTGGGCTAATAAGTTCATCAAATAAATTGTAATTACAATAGAAATAATGGAAAAAGAGATATGAGTTAATATATGTTCTAAAGTTGCAAATATCATAAATAAAAAAAAGTCCAATTACCAAATAAAAATAAGAAATTAAATATTAAATATATTATAAGATTTATTCCTTTAGGACGCTCGAATGCCGCCACTCGGACTCGAACCGAGATGCTCTAGCACTGCTTCCTAAGAGCAGCGTGTCTACCAATTTCACCATGG